GGGGTATAATGAAATTCTTGATTGGATCTTATCATGATAACATAATGATCCATTTTATTTGATTGATGGATCCAACAACCAATTTGAATGAATTAAAGAGCGGTCTTATTCGAAACGCCTCGTGATCTTTAACCAATTATGTGCTTCAATATAATTACCTGGAGTAAGCGCTATAGCTTGTTTCCAATACTCGGCAGCTTGATCGGACCAAGCCTCCGCAATTTCAGAATCCCCCTGTAGAATGGCCTGTTCTCCCCGGTCGGAATAGGCGGGTCAATTCCTTCCCTTAGAACCGTACTAGAGAGTTTCCTACCTCATACGGCTCAGCAATCCATTCTTTTTGAGGTCCCATCTTAATCTACCCTATGCTAACTGAATTAGATTTATGATAAATCAATCTATCCCATTTCTTTTTTCTTGGGTTAACCAGAAGAAATTAATTACATAAGTTTCAAATTCTAATTTAGATCAATAATTAGTTTTCTCTTTTCTCCCACCTTCAGAAGCATAAAGCATGGATATACCCTATATCCTTAGAATTTTCTGAAAGGTAACTATCTCGGTTTCATATATAAAATGTATATAGAATCTTTGAAAAAGACTTTTTCCATAAGAAAAAAGAACTTACTATCTTTGGGATCTGATGCTACACCGCTGCTCAATACTTTAGTGGATCCACTCTATTACATAAGTTGATTCCTAACTTGATATCCCATATCATGACATAAGTAAGCAGTTCTTAACTGTATCGATCCGATAGCTCGATAATTGATCTTTACGGTGCTTTCTTTATCAATTCGATCCTTTATCCATAGAGTATAGTATGTGGGCCGTATTTTCCTATTTTTTTTAAGTCTCTTTCATTGCTACAGCTGATACAAATCGTTGCTTTGGACGATGCATATGTAGAAAGCCCATTTTTTCTAGTATTGACTAGTCAATTTGCTCTTTTTTTTCTTTCTTTCTATAGTGGAGATAGTCGCACGTAATGACAGATCACGGCCATATTATTAAAAGCTTGTGGTAAGAATGGGTTTCGCTCTAGTGCCCGGAAATAATATTCTAAAGCCTTTGTATGCTCTCCGTTGCTTGTGTGTATAAGGCCTATATTATAGAGTATATAACTTCGATCATAGGGATCAATTTCTGGTCGCGTAGCTTCATAATAATTCTGTAAAGCTTCCGCATAATTTCCTTCGGATTGAGCCGACATCCGTTACGGTCGTTCATTTTATTCAAAAAGTCTCCGTTCCAGAACCGTACGTGAGATTTTCATCTCATACGGCTCCTCCCTTCTGTGCATAATACTAAGGGGAATAATCCATAGAATCAAAATTTCAAGAATCAAAATTTCACTATTCTCATTATGAACTGACAGGAGCTAGTATTTTTACAAGAAATCTCTAGCCAGCCTTCCCGCAAGAGGTTTTTTCTTAACACCAACCCTATTAGTGCTAGATAGAAATGATAACTCCAACGATTTCTTTGTCCTCAACGCCTACTATTTCCGGGAATTAGTCACTTCAACGATCTTTGATGGTTATACGGGTATCCAAAGTACGAACGAGATGGATGTTTGTTGTCCCAACCATTCTTGCTAGTCCCAATACCGATAAGGAAAAGGGTATTTTATAACAAAGTTTTCGTGTTGTTGATTCCTAGGCGTAGTGCTTCTTCCCCTATGCCTCCTATTGGTACTAGTGGACCCGCAATACAGAACCTATAGGTATAACCTTTTGTTCAATACTAAAATCGACAATTAAAGTATCCGAGGCTGGATCAATCGAGGATACACGACAGAAGGAATTGTTCTATCTCCAAACTTTACCTTCACCAAGCGTAGGTTTTTCCATAATTTGGTTCTTTCTATTCCGAACAACGTCTTTTTATTCTAAGACTGGGGTGAGGGCTAAAAAAAAAAAAAAAACAAAAAAAAGAATCAAATCACACCATCCCTGTAATAGGTAAATGCCTTTTTTTCTCCTAAAGTTGTCGGAATTATTCGTAATAAAATATTGGCTACAATTGAAGAGGTCTTATCAATAAAATTTCCATTTATCCGAGATCTAGGCATAATTAGCAATCCATTCTATAATTCTTCTCATTATCCCCCGGGGAAAATGATCCCACAAACAAAGTAATTGTAGTACAAAATAACATAAAAACAGACGACTCATTCTAAAAAAAAGCAAAGACGTGGACCTTCTGCTCAAATTGTCCGCCTTTTGGACAAAGAGAGATAGGATACTTTTGAATCAGATTGGATCTCATCCAAATTTCGTAGCATACAAATGAGTGTAGCTATTACTATTTCATCTAAGTTGAATAACCGAGGGCTTTATTTTGATATGGATTCTGATAACTCGAGAAATTTGGATTTGGTTATGATCCAAAGAAGAAAAAGGATGGAATAATCATTACATGCAAAAATATTGAAATGGAATAGAAAAATCCATGGTACGATTCATTAATTTGTAATAGATGGATGGGGTAGTTGATG